AGAAATACCTACTGAAACATTTTTCAAATACAAAAGTTCAGTCTCTTCTCATGAATTGGTGAATTAGACAGTATTTCTTTGTACAAAATAACACCAATCGTCATAAATTTCATCGTAAAGGTGAAATACTTATACAAATAAAAATATGGGAGCGATAAAAAAGATGCAGGGTCGTTTGTCTGCTTGGCTGGTCAAGCATGGGCTAATTCATAGATCTTTGGGCTTTGATTACCAAGGAATAGAGACTTTACAAATAAAATCCGAGGATTGGTATTCTATTGCTGTTATTTTATATGTATATGGTTACAATTATCTTCGTTCCCAATGCGCCTATGATGTAGCACCTGGCGGGCTGTTAGCTAGTGTATATCATCTTACGAGAATAGAGTATGGTGTGGATCAACCAGAAGAGGTATGCATTAAAGTATTTGTCTCAAGGAGGAATCCTAGGATTCCGTCTGTCTTCTGGGTTTGGAAAAGTGTGGATTTTCAAGAACGAGAATCTTATGATATGTTGGGAATCTCTTATGATAATCATCCACGCTTGAAACGTATCTTAATGCCTGAAAGTTGGATAGGATGGCCCTTACGCAAGGATTATGTTGCTCCCAATTTTTATGAAATACAAGATGCTCATTGAAGGATAAGAAACAAATTTCCTCTTATACAATTTCACATATTCAAGGATTATACGTTCTGTTCTAGATTAACCAGAATAATGGAAGTCTCCTTTGTATTTGGGAATTCTCCGTAGGCTAACAAAAAAAAAAAAGACAATGAGGGATTCGTTGGCATTCTCACATCCCATTTATTTGGTTTGGAAGATGCTTATCTCAGATGAGACGAACAAAGAGGATGAACTTATACATCATGAATTTTGACTTTCTACTACGCACATTATTTAAACGGTTTTAGAAAGTTATGTAAATGTAAGTAGGAATGACGAAATTGAATATGAACGAAAATACAAAGAAATTAAAGGATATTGGATTCTATTTATTTGTATCTCTTGTGTATTTCAATTCCTCTAGGTTCGTCTCAACCAACTAAATTAACCCCTTGAATATGTCTTTTGAGTATAAGTTGAAGTATTAACATTCTTTTTGAACAAGAGGAGAAATAAAAAAGATGAAGAAATAGAATCGAATTCTTTTAGATAAGGTATCTAAAAATTTCTACCCATCTATAAAATAGATGGGGTATATCTCGCTGAAGTGGAAAACAGTATGTATTTATTATGATCTAAACTATAAATATGAATGTCGATTCATATCAATTAATTTATCGAAGAGAGACTTCTACAAATTAATCATGTGCCAGGAACCAGATTTGAACTGGTGACACGAGGATTTTCAGTCCTCTGCTCTACCAGCTGAGCTATCCCGACCAGTCCCAATGCAGCATCCTCATTTTATGAGAAAAGGGGGGCTATGTCAATTAAAAGAAGGAAAGGGGATTACAAAGTTTTATCTAGGTACTAGAATTTCTTGGATCTTAAAAAAGAGTACTTTGTAAGTTTCAGTATGAGTAGTTATATCGATTGTAAACCATTCAAATGGGAATTTCTTGCTCAAAGATGTTTATATCATAAATAACACAAGATTTGTGATAAGAAAAGGGCTTTTTCGTCCAGATCGATTTCTAAGAGAATAGAAAGGTATTTTGAACCGCTAACGAAAAGGAGGATAGGATAAATAGTTGGGGGGTCAAATTTGCTTTTTGGGGATAGAGGGACTTGAACCCTCACGATTTTTAAAGTCGACGGATTTTCCTCTTACTATAAATTTCATTGTTGCCGACATTGACATGTAGAACGGGACTCTATCTTTATTCTCATCCGATTAATCAATTCTTGAAAAGATCTATCAGACTATGGAGTGAATCATTTAATTAATGAATATTCGATTCTCTCTTCAATGTGCAATCTATTCACACCAATTCTTCCGTTTTCATATTTTCATATAAAAAATACAGATTCAGCCGAGTCGTCATTTGATATAGTATTCAATACGTATATACGTTTATCTTTCACTTTATCCTTTCGGAATTTTCGATGGAAAGATTTCTCTACTAACGCAGCTAACTCCATTTGTTAGAACAGCTTCCGTTGAGTCTCTGCACCTATCCCTTTTTCACTTTCTGAACCTTTGGTTTCGGAAAACAGGATTTGGCTCAGGATTGCCCCTTTTTATTAATTCCAGGGTTTCTCTGAATTTGAAAGTTATCACTTAGTAGGTTTCCATACCAAGGCTCAATTCAATTAAGTCCGTAGCGTCTACCGATTTCGCCATATCCCCCTTCCTTTTGTTTTGAGATTAGGATTTCATTGTGATGTCCTTGCTTTTTTTCTTTCCTTTATTTTTTACTGAAATCGTTGAATGCATTAGATACCGATTCCTATCTTGAAAAAGTGTTTTCTTGTTTTTGAGTTCTTAATCTATCTTCGATAGGAGACCCCCATTTGGTCCAATCCAATATGATTTTATCATTTCTGTATCCC